AATTCAATGAGGACTTGGTTCATCCGACACGTACACGTCATGGGCATCCCGCCTTTCTATGTTCTATAGACTTGTATGTAACTATTGAGAGTGAAGATATTCTACATAATGTGAATATTCCACCCAAAAGTTTGCTTTTAGTTCAAAACGATCAATATGTAGAATCAGAACAAGTAATTGCTGAGATTCGCGCAGGAATATCCACTTTGAATTTTAAAGAGAAGGTTCGAAAACATATTTATTCTGATTCAGACGGAGAAATGCACTGGAGTACCGATGTCTATCATGCACCTGAATTTACATATGGTAATGTTCATCTATTACCAAAAACAAGTCATTTATGGATATTATTAGGAGGGCCGTGCAGGTCCAGTCTAGTCTACCTTTCGATCCACAAGGATCAGGATCAAATGAATGCGCATTCTCTTTCTGGCAAGCGAAGATATACTTCTAACCTCTCAGTAACCAATGATCAGGCGAGGCAGAAATTGTTTAGTTCGGATTTTTATGGTCAAAAAGAAGATAGGATTCCTGATTATTCAGACCTTAATCGAATCATATGTACTGGTCAGTATAATCTCGTATATTCGCCTATTCTTCACGGGAATTCTGATTTATTGTCAAAAAGGCGAAGAAATAAATTCATCATTCCACTACACTCGATTCAAGAACTCGAGAATGAACTAATGCCCTGTTCAGGTATCTCGATTGAAATCCCCGTAAATGGTATTTTTCGTCGAAATAGTATTCTTGCTTATTTCGATGATCCTCGATACAGAAGAAAGAGTTCGGGCATTATTAAATATGGGACTATAGAAACGCATTCAGTCATCAAAAAAGAGGATTTGATTGAGTATCGAGGAGTCAAGGAATTTAGGCCAAAATACCAAATGAAAGTAGATCGATTTTTTTTCATTCCTGAAGAGGTGCATATCTTGCCCGGATCTTCTTCCATAATGGTACGGAACAATAGTATCGTTGGGGTCGATACACAAATCACCTTAAATCTAAGAAGCCGAGTCGGTGGGTTGGTCCGGGTGGAGAGAAAAAAAAAACGAATTGAACTGAAAATCTTTTCTGGAGATATCCATTTTCCTGGAGAGACGGATAAGATATCCAGACATACCGGCGTTTTGATACCACCAGGAACAGGAAAAAGAAATTCCAAGGAATACAAAAAAGTTAAAAATTGGATCTATGTCCAACGAATTACACCTAGTAAGAAAAGGTTTTTTGTTTTAGTTCGACCTGTCGTCACATATGAAATAACGGACGGTATAAATTTAGGAACCCTTTTTCCACCGGATCCATTGCAGGAAAGGGATAATGTGCAACTTCGAATTGTCAATTATATCCTTTATGGAAATGGCAAACCGATTCGAGGAATTTCTGACACAAGTATTCAATTAGTTCGGACTTGTTTAGTATTGAATTGGAACCAAGACAAAAAAAGTTCTTCTTGCGAAGAAGCCCGTGCTTCTTTTGTTGAAATAAGGACAAATGGTTTGATTCGACATTTCCTAAGAATCAACTTAGTGAAATCCCCTATTTCGTATATCGGAAAAAGGAATGATCCGTCGGGGTCAGGATTGCTCTCTGATAATGGATCAGATTGTACCAATATCAACCCCTTTTCTGCCATTTATTCCTATTCCAAGGCAAAAATTCAACAATCTCTTAACCCACCTCAAGGAACTATTCATACGTTGTTGAATAGAAATAAGGAATGTCAGTCGTTGATAATTTTGTCAGCAGCCAATTGTTCTCGAATGGAGCCATTCAAAGATGTAAAATATCACAGTGTGATAAAAGAATCAATTAAAAAAGATCCCCAAATTCCAATTAGGAATTCATTGGGCCCTTTAGGAACATGCCTTCCAATTGAGAATTTTTATTCATCTTACCATTTAATAACTCATAATCAGATCTTAGTAACTAAATATTTGCAACTTGACAATTTAAAACAGACTTTTCAAGTGATTAAATTAAAATATTATTTAATGGATGAAAATGGAAAAATTTTTAATCCCGATCCATGCCGTAACATTATTTTAAATCCAGTCAATTTGAATTGGTCTTTTCTCCATCACAATTATTGTGCAGAGACATCTAAAATAATTAGTCTTGGACAGTTTATTTGTGAAAATGTATGTATAGCCAAAAATGGACCGCCCCTCAAATCGGGTCAAGTTATACTTGTTCAAGTTGACTCGATAGTGATACGATCAGCTAAGCCTTATTTGGCCACCCCCGGAGCAACTGTTCATGGCCATTATGGGGAAACCCTTTACGAAGGAGATACATTAGTTACATTTATATATGAAAAATCGAGATCTGGTGATATAACACAGGGTCTTCCAAAAGTAGAACAGGTCTTAGAAGTGCGTTCGATTGATTCAATATCCATGAATCTAGAAAAGAGGGTTGAGAGTTGGAACAAATGTATACCAAGAATTCTTGGAATTCCTTGGGGATTCTTGATTGGTGCTGAGCTAACTAT